TTTGAATGAAGTAAGATAAAAACCAAACCTATGGGACAGAAATAAATAAATCCGCTTATCACACTGAATTATATTTGTTCGATACACTGTTGTCAATATAAATGTTGAGAAAAGAATCCAATGAAAACAAAAAAAATTCAATTTGAATAATATTCAAAAAATAAGGACTTGTGTTGGATTGGCATAGAAAAAAGTTTAGATGGGGGAATCCATAAGTAAGAAGTAGAAAAAAATTATACAATACTTATATAAGAATTCCCCCCTCACCTTTTTTATTTTCTGAATTGCGTTTGATTAGGGCGCAGTTCCTTAAAAACCTCTGCCTTCCTTAAAATATCCTCAACAGTTCCTGTAGGCTGAGCACCTTTTTCAAGGAAATAGAGAATAGCAGGAACGTTTAAATAAGTTTGATTCTTTATCGGATCATAAAAACCCACTTTCCGAAGATCTCTTCCTTCTCTTCGGCATCGAACATCAATTGCAACGATTCGATAGACGGCTCATTGGGATAGATGTAGATAAACAATACCCCCCCTAGAAACGTATAGGAAGTTTTCTCCTCGTACGGCTCGAGAAAAAATGATTCGAAGTTTTCTCTCTATTAAAAAATTCTAATGAATGGCAAAAAGGTCCATAAAATTAGACTATGATTTCATTCATTTTTTGCTTCTTCCCTCCCCCCCAAAAACCATTTGTACTCATACCTCAAGTTGTATAATTCTCACAAATAGCTCAAAGAAAAATCTTGAGGGAATTTTATTTATTGAGTAGTCTTTAATCACCCCGTTTTGTTTGTCTCATTTAAAATCTATTTTGATTCCTTATTTTGATCGAGTTATTGAGACAATTGAAACGGTGTTTCCTTGTTTCGGGATCCTTTCTCTTTGTTTTAAATCATTGGGTTTAGACATTGCCCCGGCGTTTCTGAATCTTTTTTTTTTCAAAATGGTAGCAACATACCCTTTTTGTTTTGCAATTTCTTTCTACCAAAGAATCATACGAACGGTTGATTTTCGCGTGATAAACTTTGGATCAAAAAAGTTTTATCAATTCCAAAAAATTGTCTTTTAAAATTGAAACTTGCTGAAATCGGATCCTTTCGATTTTTATATCGAAAATCTACTTACGAAGTTGTTTCAATTTATTGATTGGCATTAACCCTAGACCCTTGCCCCCGAGAAATGAATTAATACTTTCTACTCGAGCTCCATCATGGACTATGTTTGTTTACATTACAACCGAACAAAAAAGAGGGGTTATAGTGGAACAAATGATGTCGAGCCAAGAGCACTTTCATTCCTATAGAAAATGGTGGATATAAGACTAAGAATCCACATCGGATCGACTTCTTCAAGTCGCACGTTGCTTTCTACCACATCGTTTCAAACGAAGTTTTACCATAACATTCCTCTAATTTGGAACCCATATAGAATTGATTCAATTATGGAATCAAATCATGAATAGTCATTGGTTCAGCCGGTCCAATGACATAGTAATCTATCCTTTTTTCTTCTATACATATACCTAGAAGGTAAAGATTTTTCAGAAAAATCGAAAGACTGATGTCACTGGAATCCGACGAAATCAAACAATTTTAGAAAAAAACAAACTAACAGAAATATCTAAGAGAAATATAGAACTAGCATAACTAACTAATATAAATAATACGAATAAATGTAGTCTTTTTGAATCTCCATCCTGAAGTGACTCGATAGGCTATATTCCAGGATGTATAAATATTAAGCCCCAGATGTATGCAGGTAAGGATACATAAGCCAAGCATTGGGCTGCTTAAGATCAAAGAGAAATCTTTCTTTTCAAATTGATTCATCAATAATTTAAAGCAGATAACTAGATCGAACAATAAATCCAATTTCCTTTTTGTGTAGGTTGCTATGATCATTCCTTCTAAATTCAAATCAAATGAGAGGTATAATTACAACGGGGGCATCCAAAGTTGCGATGTTATGGAATCAAATCATGAATAGTCATTGGTTCAGCCGGTCCAATGACATAGTAATCTATCCTTTTTTCTTCTATACATATACCTAGAAGGTAAAGATTTTTCAGAAAAATCGAAAGACTGATGTCACTGGAATCCGACGAAATCAAACAATTTTAGAAGCTACGAAATTCCTAGGAACTTCAATAGCAGCCTTAGTAGGATTACCAATACCGTTAGCACTATCCGCGCTATTAGGATTGCCAACGCCTTTAGTACCTTTGATAGAAATATTAATTTCGGGACACAGACAGCCGTCAGAAATTGATTCCATTTTTGCATGGGTCCTCCTCTTTCTATTAATTTAAGAGATTGAATTTTCCAATCTAAGTTTCAGGGACAGGGAAAAAGAGATAGGGAAAATAGGCCCCTTCGCATTTTGATTCAAAATAAATCATTGAAAATTCAAATAGAGATTTCAGTAGTTTGTATATTGGACTTTATAACTTGAGGTTGGTCCACTTTTTCCTTTTAATTCAAACTCTTGTGATCTATGTTATCATATTACCTGGATCACAAATATGGGGCTACTATTTTGTCAAGATTGAATATATATCAATATGGCTTCATATTATCTCATTTCCGCTATGTCGTGTTAAATTAAACATCGAAAAAAAAAAGAAACAAGAATAACATTCTATGACTAATATTATACCTTTAAACCGAAGGTTGTTTAAAAAAGGAATCTTTATTCTGATAGAATGGATATGCTCTGGGACGGAAGGATTCGAACCTCCGAATAGCGGGACCAAAACCCGTTGCCTTACCACTTGGCGACGCCCCATTTAGATTTCTATTCGACACTATTAAAGACTAATATTGGTGTTGCGTGTTCGTCAATTCCAGTCCAAATATCTATACAAAATATTTTTGTAGATTTTATAGAATAGATTAGATTCTTGCTAGGATTTTGACACGTGTAGATATAGAATTCAACTGAATTTATTGATCATTACATATAATTCAATTAAGATATTGTATGAAAGTATGATTTCTTCTATTCTCTTTTGAGAATTGGAGGATTTTTGATTGGGTGGGTTCAAAGAAAAAGAAGGGCTTTTTGTCTACCTTACTTCATTTTTCCTTATTTCTATCAATAACTCAACCAAAATGCAATTATCTACAAGAACAAAATGTATGTTATGCTTAATATCTTTAGTTTGATCTCTATCTGTCTTAATTCTACCCTTTATTCGACTAGTCTTTTCTTCGCCAAATTGCCCGAGGCCTATGCTTTTTTGAATCCTATTGTAGATGTTATGCCAGTCATACCTTTGTTCTTTTTTCTCTTAGCCTTTGTTTGGCAAGCTGCTGTAAGTTTTCGATAAAATCTTTAATACTTTCGTAGAAAATTCATGATTTGTTCGAGAAAAAAATTCTAACAATTAAGAAGATCAACTAAGTCTTACAGTATGAACCTTCGATTCAAACATGGAAAGTCGGGGATAACCTGGAGAAATCAAAACCCGGCCCGACCCATTTCGCCATTCAGACCTTTTTTCCAAAGAAAGACCCTAACTCTATATAGGGTCCCCCACAATATACAATATAATATCTAATTGGGATATGAAATCCATTTTTGGTAATGGAGGACTCTTATTACAAATGACTTTGAATTTCAGAAAATCCTTTTCTATTTCTAGAAATCACTTTATTTCTTGGTGTCAAAATAGAACATAATATTTAGAATATATAGTATAAAAAATAGAATATATAGTATAAAAAATGGAGGATCTATTCTCTTTTCTCGTTTTTTTCCAAAAAAGGATCTTGGAGATTGTGTAATGCTTACTCTCAAACTTTTCGTTTACACAGTAGTGATATTCTTTGTTTCTCTGTTCATCTTTGGATTTCTATCTAATGATCCAGGACGTAATCCTGGGCGTGAAGAATAAAAAGGGTTTTTCATTTTCCTTGCTTGATTTTATTTCTTAGGATTTTTTATCTATTCCACACGCTGAACTAGGAAAAGGGGGGTTTGCAAAATTTGAAAGATAAATCAATCATCCATGGAAACGGAAAGAGAGGGATTCGAACCCTCGGTACGAATAGCTCGTACAACGGATTAGCAATCCGCCGCTTTAGTCCACTCAGCCATCTCTCCCAATTGAAAAAGATAATAATTACTATGTTACATTACACATGAAGTAAGGATTGAAAAAAGTCTTTCTTTCTCTTTCTTTATTATATAGATATGTACAACTTTTACCAGCAATTTCATTTAGATATAAGTAAGAGGTCGAAAGATCCAATAGACAAATATAAAGAAAAATAAAGAAGACCCTGTTGCTTTGATTTTGTTCCTTTTATTCCCCCGGCCTGGCCTGGTCAATACCTAGCCGGGCCTTTTTTTGTTCCAACGAATCCTAGCTAAAAGAATTGATCTGATTTGAAATTTGAATTTGAAAACAAACATGCTTGCTATTAAAGCAGGAATAAAAAGACGAGGGGCTATTTCCATTCGATTTCCATTCTTATTATATAAATTATATAAAAAAAAGTCTCATTTCTTATTTGATTATTCCTTCTTCCTTTTTGAGTTACTTGACGACCTTACGGGAATAAAAAAAATGAAACTATGGATTCTGAAATAATAATGAATGCATTTTTCTGTTATGATTTCAGTGGTTTTAGCGAGCCATATCTATCAAAACCCCTCCGGCAAAAGAAAAGATAGAACTTGTTATTTAGTTATTTAAAAAAGCCCTCCCCTCCTTTCCGGAATCTCATTAAACTGAAACCCCCCGTGAAAAACGTCGACACTCTCATTTTCATGATTCTTTTATGATCCTATACTTTATTACGCCTAATTCCTCTGTTCGACAAAAAGTGCATTTGTATATAATATTCTATTATAGTTATAGCGGGTATAGTTTAGTGGTAAAAGTGTGATTCGTTCTATTAAGACCCTTAATAGTTAAGGGATCTTTCGGTTTGATTCAGATTCCGATCAAAAACTTTATTTCTTAAAAAGGATTGAATCCTTTACCTTTCAATG